TCAAAGGGATTGGATTGGTGACTTACCCATTCAGTGACTTTGGCACTGGACGTTCCAAAAACGGGTACTATCGGATCGGGTGAATTAGAGAATAGACAGAGGTCCGTTGGCATTTCAGCCTTTCTTCTCCTTTCAGGGCCTATCCGAAAGAGAATCCAGTACCTCTTGGTCCTGAATATCAGAATAGGACGAACGAACCGGCCTCCGCGGATATCTTTGCTTCGGAACAAAACCCTGCAATCAAATAGATTGTCCCAAGGGCGCCATATTCTAGGAGCCCAAGTTATGCTATTGAAAATTCGTTCCTCTAGCAGTTCCGGTTTGACCATTCCGTTCCCTTTTTCAAACTCCACTTCTTTTCATATAGCAATCCCTGATCAAAGAGAGAACAATATCCATTTCAAAACATTTCTAACGGATTCCTTGGTTCGGACCGACGAAGTAATGGCACTCGATTATTATCAACCTGACTGCAATCTTTTTCTGTCGGTAAGGATTGCACCAGAGCACCTTCTACTTCTAATAGGCCATGAACTATAGATAGAGAAGAATCATTCTGAGCGAGTCCATAAGAAGCGACCCACTTTTTTTCATCGGTTCCGGGGGAAGACCAAAGATCTTGCGCGACCGGTCCGCCATAAAAACTCAAAAGAGAAAGAAGTCTCGTTAATCTCTTCATGCTCGTTCCAAGTTCGAAGTACCCTTTGGCCAAAGAAAAACCCGCTTCCTGACACGATTGCCTCTTTATCTTTATATAGATAGATTCTATGGGGTTATTACTTAGAAGTCTATTTTGTACAAGAGCCCCTCCTATCTGATAGAAAAGGGTCCCATGATCCCGAGCCGGTCTTACCTTGGCTCGCAAACCCCAAGTTTGTCTATGAAGAGCCAATCTAATTGTATTAGTTTCTATAATGGATTTCTTATGTGGAATACTAATGGATAGGGCCTCGTTGCTAAGTGCTACAAGATCTAGTGCACTGGAACTCGTGGTTATGGACCCGAATCCTTTAGTATGGAACATTGTCTTTTCCAAGTAAAAACCCCTAGTATATGAAAGAATGAAAAGGTGCTTTCGTTCTTGTGGAATAAGAAGCCCTCGTACCTTAATGAAAGGAAAATAGGAATTTTTCGTTAGGTATTTGACCAAATAGGATCGTCCAGTTCCTATAGAACCTATCACTAAAATACCCGATAGGGCTAAGCGGAACGAAAAGGGTTTTCCATGAGATGGTAAATGAAAACGATTAGCCCCACACGAGGTTTGGGAATAAGTGATTGTCTGATAATGAGCAAGGAATATACGTCTTTCTGCTAAAGAGGATCTATTAAACTCATAATTCATTAGATCCTTGTTATCAATGTCAACTAGGTATCATAAGTAAATGGATCCCGGTTGTTCAATCCTTTGATAACCAAGGTCATTCTTTGCTAAAGAGAAATGATCACTATGAGTCAGACTCAATAGAATTGGATCCATTCCAAATAGCGAGAATTAGGATTCTTGATCCCTCTCAATCTCTCTTTCAATTCGAGGATCCAGAGAGGTGTTTTCATAGTCATCTCCGAATATTTGCCATCTCCGAATATTTTCGATTTCATTTTTCTATGATATGTCTTTCTATATGAAAATTGGTTATTTACGATGTACGATGATCCCTGTTAAGCATCCATGGCTGAATGGTTAAAGCGCCCAACTCATAATTGGTAAATTTGCGGGTTCAATTCCTGCTGGATGCACGCGAACGGGAACGTTCCATAAGTCTATTGGAACTGGCTCTCTATCCATGGAATCTCATCCATCATCCATACATAACGAATTGGTATGGTATATTCATACCATAACATAAGAACAATAAGAACTCGAATTCTTATCGATACTGGAACTCAGAGCATAGGAGGGAAAGTCGATTTATGGATGGAATCAAATACGCAGTATTTACAGAAAAAAGTCTTCGTTTATTGGGAAAGAATCAATATACTTTTAATGTCGAATCGGGATTCACTAAGACAGAAATAAAGCATTGGGTCGAACTCTTCTTTGGTGTTAAGGTAGTAGCTGTGAATAGCCATCGACTACCCGGAAAGGGTAGAAGAATGGGACCTATTCTGGGACATACAATGCATTACAGACGTATGATCATTACCCTTCAACCGGGTTATTCTATTCCACTTCTAGATAGAGAAAAAAACTAAAGGAGAATACTTAATAATACGGCGAAACATTTATACAAAACACCTATCCCGAGCACACGCAAGGGAACCGTAGACAGGCAAGTGAAATCCAATCCACGAAATAATTTGATCCATGGACGGCACCGTTGTGGTAAAGGTCGTAATTCCAGAGGAATCATTACCGCAAGGCATAGAGGGGGAGGTCATAAGCGCCTATACCGTAAAATCGATTTTCGACGGAATCAAAAAGACATATCTGGTAGAATCGTAACCATAGAATACGACCCTAATCGAAATGCATACATTTGTCTCATACACTATGGGGATGGTGAGAAGAGATATATTTTACATCCCAGAGGGGCTATAATTGGAGATACTATTGTTTCTGGTACAAAAGTTCCTATATCAATGGGAAATGCCCTACCTTTGAGTGCGGTTTGAACTATTGATTTACGTAATTGGAAGTAACCAATTAGGTTTACGACGAAACCTAGAAATCGATCACTGATCCAATTTGACTACCTCTACGGGATAGACCTCAACAGAAAACTGTTGAGTAACGGCAGCAAGTGATTGAGTTCAGTAGTTCCTCATAGAAAATTATTGACTCTAGAGATATGGTAATATGGAGAAGACAAAATTGTTTGAAGCACGCACAGAACCGGAAGCGCCCCTTGTTTCAAAGAGAGGAGGACGGGTTATTCACATTTAATTTGATGGTCAGAGGCGAATTGAAAGCTAAGCAGTGGTAATTAAGACCCCCCGGGGAAAATAGGGATGTCTCCTACGTTACCCATAATATGTGGAAGTATCGACGTAATTTCATAGAGTCATTCGATCTGAATGCTACATGAAGAACATAAGCCAGATGACGGAACGCGGAGACCTAGGATGTAGAAGATCATAACATGAGCGATTCGGCAGATTTGGATTCCTTTCCTATATATCCACTCATGTGGTACTTCATCATACGATTCATATAAGATCCATCTGTCTAGAGATCGTCATATACATCTAGAAAGCTGTATGCTTTGGAAGAAGCTTGTACAGTTTGGGAAGGGGTTTTTTGAGAGAAAAGAAGAATCTACTTCAACCGATATGCCCTTAGGCACGGCCATACATAACATAGAAATCACACGTGGAAGGGGTGGGCAATTAGCTAGAGCAGCAGGTGCTGTAGCGAAACTGATTGCAAAAGAGGGTAAATCGGCCACTTTAAGATTACCATCTGGGGAGGTCCGTTTGGTATCCCAAAATTGCTTAGCAACAGTCGGACAAGTGGGTAATGTTGGGGTGAACCAAAAAAGTTTGGGTAGAGCCGGATCTAAGTGTTGGCTAGGTAAACGCCCCGTAGTAAGAGGGGTAGTTATGAACCCTGTGGACCACCCCCATGGGGGCGGTGAAGGGAAAGCCCCCATTGGTAGAAAAAAACCCACAACCCCTTGGGGTTATCCTGCGCTTGGAAGAAGAACTAGGAAAAGGAAAAAATATAGTGATAGTTTTATTCTTCGTCGCCGTAAGTAAATACGTAACTAGGAATATGGAAAATTGCATTTTTGGAATTTGCAATAATGCGATGGGCGAACGACGGGAATTGAACCCGCGCATGGTGGATTCACAATCCACTGCCTTGATCCACTTGGCTACATCCGCCCCTTATCCAGCTAAAGGATTTTTCTCTTTTTTCCATTCATCATTATTCTATTTATTCTGACCTCCATACTTCGATCGAGATATTGGACATAGAATGCCACTCTTTAAAATGGAAAAAAGGAGTAATCAGCTGTGACACGAAAAAAAACGAATCCTTTTGTAGCTCATCATTTATTGGCAAAAATCGAAAAGGTCAATATGAAGGAGGAGAAAGAAACAATAGTAACGTGGTCCCGGGCATCTAGCATTCTACCCGCAATGGTTGGCCATACAATCGCGATTCATAATGGAAAGGAACATATACCTATTTACATAACAAATCCTATGGTAGGTCGCAAATTGGGGGAATTCGTGCCTACTCGGCATTTCACGAGTTATGAAAGTGCAAGAAAAGATACTAAATCTCGTCGTTAACTGAATTCAGAATAGAAAGATTCAAAATAAAAAAAAACAAAGGTAGGCGGGGAATAACCCGGGGAATAACCTTATTTATGACAAGTTTCAAACTGGTAAAGTATACCCCTAGGATAAAGAAGAAGAAGAGTGGGCTAAGGAAACTCGCAAGGAAAGTTCCAACCGATCGTCTACTTAAGTTCGAACGGGTTTTCAAAGCACAAAAACGCATCCATATGTCTGTTTTCAAAGCACAAAGAGTTCTTGATGAGATTCGCTGGCGTTACTACGAGGAAACTGTTATGATACTGAACCTCATGCCTTATCGAGCATCTTATCCCATCCTAAAGTTGGTTTATTCGGCAGCAGCAAATGCTACTCATTATAGGGATTTCGACAAAGCAAATTTATTCATCACTAAAGCCGAAGTCAGTAGGAGTACTATCATGAAAAAATTAAGACCTCGAGCTCGAGGACGTAGTTGTCCCATAAAAAAAACCATGTGTCATATAACAATTGTACTAAATATAGTAAAGAAATCTAAATAATCTTTAGATCCATCTTAGATTTCGATTCCCAGTAAAAAAAAAATAGAATAGAAAAATATGGGACAAAAAATAAATCCACTCGGTTTCAGACTTGGTACAACCCAAAATCACCATTCCTTTTGGTTCGCACAACCAAAAAATTATTCTGAAGGTCTACAGGAAGATAAAAAAATACGGAATTGTATCAAGAACTATATACAAAAGAATAGAAAAAAAGGCTCGAATAGAAAAATAGAATCAGACTCAAGTTCCGAAGTAATTACACATAATAGAAAAATGGACTCAGGCTCAAGTTCTGAAGTAATTACACGTATAGAAATTCAAAAAGAAATCGATACGATCCACGTCATAATCCATATTGGATTCCCCAATTTATTAAAGAAAAAAGGAGCAATCGAAGAATTAGAGAAAGATCTACAAAAGGAAGTTAATTCTGTAAACCAGAGACTTAATATTGCTATTGAAAAAGTTAAAGAACCTTATAGACAACCTAACATTCTTGCAGAATATATAGCTTTCCAATTAAAAAATAGAGTTTCATTCCGAAAGGCAATGAAAAAAGCCATTGAATTAACTAAAAAAGCAGATATAAGGGGGGTAAAAGTAAAAATTGCAGGTCGTCTCGCAGGGAAAGAAATTGCACGTGCCGAATGCATCAAAAAGGGTAGACTTCCCCTCCAAACAATTCGCGCTAAAATTGATTATTGCTGCTATCCAATTCGAACTATCTATGGAGTATTAGGTGTAAAAATTTGGATATTCGTAGACGAAGAATAACTAGCCTTGTCTTCCCATTCTGTTCAGTGATAGAATAAAAAATGACAAGAGCCTTATTTTTCCTGAAATCCCTGAAAAAAAAGAAGAAATTCTACCTCTTTCTATAAGATTTAATGAAAATTGATAAATCTTTTAATATAATTGCTATGCTTAGTGTGTGACTCGTTAGTTTTTTCTTTAGAGTCAAAAATGGAGATTCAAAAAAAATTGACTGAACCCTACTATAAATAGAAAAAGAAAAAACTTAGTAATTATAGAAAATTAACTAATAACCAACCTATTGCTTCGTATTGTCGAGATCCTAACTAAGAAACAGTCACTATATGAATAAATACATCTATCATAAATGAGTAGATCTATCATATAGTTGTAGCAACTGCAATTTTGTCTCTAAAAAAGAAAACGGATTCTAGGTTGTGAAGCAAAACTAAAGGGATGTGGATAAAAGGAGGGATGATAGAAAGAAGGAAGAAGAATAAGAAAGATATAGGATTCCAATATGTATGGTCTATGAGTTACATCATAAAAGGCAATGTGATAAAGCATCAATATAATAAAAATAACAGAGAATTCGAAATCGTAACTTGAAACAAAAAATAGAAATTTTAAGCAATAATAAAATAAAGAGCGGCCCGGGTTAATAAAACTGAGAAAATTGACTCGGAAAGAAATTTTTGGAAAGCTCCATTGTGGGATTCAGACCTAACCATTAAAGGAGAAGTAGTGGGAACGACAGAACCTATGACTGCATAGGATTTTATTGAAAAGAATCCTAAGACTTCATTGGGTGGGATGGCGGAACAAACCAAAAAAATTGCCTTATTTGGTAAGGTTATAAATTAACAAATAAGACAGGAAAGAGTAAATATTCGCCCGCGAAATCTTTATTGAATTAGAATACTTTCCCGCGATTCAATAAGAGTCGAAATAAGGAGATTTTTTTTTAAGAAAGATTACATTATCTATAAATATAGAATATAGATAAATAGACACACACATCTAGATATATTCTAGATCTTCTTTCTTGACTATATATTTTTCTATTTTAACAAATTCAATATTCAATATTAAAAAAACCCTAACTTTTTCTATTATCTATTAATGTGCATCTATCCATAATATTCCAAAATATTATGGAATTAGAGAAATTTGCACGCTTTCTCATTTCATTCGCGAGGAGCTGGATGAGAAGAAACTCTCATGTCCAGTTTTGCAGTAGAGATGGAACTAAGAAAGAACCATCGACTATAACCCCAAAAGAACCAGATTTCGTAAACAACATAGAGGAAGAATGAAGGGAAAATCCTGCCGAGGCAATCGTATTTGTTTTGGTAGATATGCTCTGCAAGCACTTGAACCCGCTTGGATCACGTCGAGACAGATAGAAGCAGGACGAAGAGCAATGACACGATATGCACGTCGTGGTGGAAAAATATGGGTACGTATATTTCCCGACAAACCGGTTACACTAAGACCCACGGAAACACGTATGGGCTCAGGAAAGGGATCCCCCGAATATTGGGTAGCCGTTGTTAAACCAGGTCGAATACTTTATGAAATGGGCGGAGTATCTGAAACTGTAGCTAGAGCAGCTATCTCCATAGCTGCCAGTAAAATGCCCATACGAAGTCAATTTCTTCGATTAGAGATATAGCATCCCAAAAAAGGAGTATTGAAGATAAAAAAAACCAGGTTTTTTTTTTTCTGGAAAGACAATATTTCTTTCATCCTTTTGCATAGAAATAACAAATTGAAATCAAAATAATATGATTCAACCTCAGACCCTTTTAAATGTAGCAGATAACAGTGGAGCTCGAAAATTGATGTGTATTCGAGTCATAGGAGCTGCTAGTAATCAGCGATATGCTCGTATTGGTGATGTTATTGTTGCTGTAATCAAAGACGCAGTGCCCCAAATGCCTCTAGAAAGATCCGAAGTAATTCGAGCTGTAATTGTACGTACATGTAAAGAGTTCAAATGCGAAGACGGTATAATAATACGCTATGATGACAATGCAGCGGTTATCATTGATCAAAAAGGAAATCCAAAAGGAACTCGAGTTTTTGGCGCGATCGCCGAGGAATTGAGAGAATTGAATTTTACTAAAATAGTTTCATTAGCTCCTGAAGTATTATAAATACTAGTAGGCGAGATATAGATCAAAGAAAAAATTAGTAGATTATGTCTCACGTATATGCTTTAAAATCCAAAAGTAAAAGAAAAAAAAAGAAAACATGTTGATTATAGAAAAATTAGGAGGAACCTAGAATTAGAGTCTTATGGGCAAGGACACTATTGCTGATTTACTAACCTCTATAAGAAACGCGGACATGAATAAAAAAGGAACAGTTCGAGTAGTATCTACAAATATTACCGAAAACATTGTTAAAATACTTCTACGAGAGGGTTTTATTGAAAGTGTTCGGAAACATCAGGAAAGTAACAGATATTTCTTGGTTTCAACTTTGCGACATCAAAAGAGAAAGACTAGAAAAGGAATATATAGAACTAGAACCTTTTTAAAGCGTATCAGCCGACCCGGCTTACGAATTTATGCCAACTATCAAGGAATTCCTAAAGTTTTGGGCGGAATGGGAATTGCTATTCTTTCTACTTCTCGAGGTATAATGACAGATCGAGAAGCTCGACTAAACAGAATTGGGGGAGAAGTCTTATGTTATATATGGTAATCGCCCCTCCTATAGTACTCGAATTCTATCTCGAACTTCCTATTTTTCAAATAAAAATACAACGTTTTTTTTTATTTGAAAATCAAAATAGAAAAATAGGAGAAAAAAAATATGACAGAAAAAAAAAATAGCAGAGAAAAAAAAAACCCGAGAGAAGCAAAAGTCACTTTCGAAGGTTTAGTTACGGAAGCCCTACCCAACGGAATGTTCCGCGTTCGCCTAGAGAATGACACCATCATCCTGGGCTATATTTCAGGAAAGATCCGGTCTAGTTCTATACGAATACTGATGGGGGATAGGGTCAAAATTGAAGTAAGTCGTTATGATTCAAGCAAAGGACGTATAATTTATAGACTTCCCCATAAGGATTCGAAGCGTACCGAAGACTCGAAGGATACCGAAGATTTGAAGGATACCAAAGATTCAAAGGATTAGGTTTTTCTTTTTTCTAGGGTAATAAATTCAAAGTTCCAAAATTCAAGCGAAGAGACTTATTTTTTCCCAAAGATTAGATTCATAGTTTAAGAAAGGAATAAGGAAATATGAAAATAAGAGCTTCCGTTCGTAAAATTTGTACAAAATGTCGACTGATTCGTAGGCGTGGACGAATTAGAGTCATTTGTTCCAATCCGAAGCATAAACAAAGGCAGGGGTAATCTTTCGAAAAAGAACTTTACTTTCTAAAAAGTAAAAAAAGTACCCGCGGAAACGTCCAAATTCCAAATAAAATAATTAATAATTAAAGTAAAGGATATATTTTACCCTGAAACGGATATCTTTGTATCTTTTTTTCTTTTTGTTATTTCTAACTCATATTTATGAGATAATAAAATATGACAAAAGCTATACCAAAAATTGGTTCACGTAGGAGAGTGCGTATTGGTTTGCGTAGGAATGCGCGTTTTAGTTTACGGAAAAGTGCACGTAGAATAACAAAAGGAGTTATTCATGTTCAAGCTAGTTTCAACAATACCATTATAACTGTTACAGACCCGCAAGGTCGGGTGGTTTTCTGGTCCTCCGCGGGTACTTGTGGATTCAAAAGCTCAAGAAAAGCATCACCCTATGCTGGTCAAAGAACAGCAGTAGATGCTATTCGTACAGTGGGTTTGCAACGAGCAGAAGTTATGGTAAAGGGTGCTGGTAGTGGAAGAGATGCCGCATTACGAGCCATTGCTAAAAGTGGTGTACGATTAAGTTATATACGCGATGTAACACCTATGCCGCATAATGGATGTCGACCTCCTAAAAAAAGACGTCTGTAAAAGAATTAAAACGCTTTCAAGAGAAATAAACGATTCAATGATCAAATAATAATACTAGTCTATTATGGTTCGAGAGGAGGTAGCAGGATCCACTCAAACACTACAGTGGAAGTGTGTTGAATCAAGAGTAGATAGTAAGCGTCTTTATTATGGTCGTTTCATTTTGTCCCCGCTTAGAAAAGGTCAAGCGGATACCGTCGGTATTGCCTTGCGAAGAGCTTTACTTGGAGAAATAGAAGGAACATGTATCACACGTGCAAAATTTGGGAGCGTGCCACACGAATATTCTACAATAGCTGGTATTGAAGAATCCGTACAAGAAATTTTACTAAATTTGAAAGAAATTGTATTGAGAAGTAATCTCTATGGAGTTAGAGACGCATCAATTTGCGTCAAAGGTCCTAGATACATAACTGCTCAAGATATCATCTTACCACCTTCCGTAGAGATCGTTGATACGGCACAACCTATAGCTAACTTGACAGAGCCCATTGATTTCTGTATTGAGTTACAGATCAAGAGAGATCGCGGATATCACACGGAACTCAGAAAGAACTCTCAAGATGGAAGTTATCCCATAGATGCTGTATCCATGCCTGTTCGAAATGTGAATTATAGTATTTTTTCTTGTGGGAATGGAAATGAAAAACACGAGATACTTTTTCTAGAAATATGGACGAATGGAAGTTTAACCCCTAAGGAAGCGCTTTATGAGGCTTCTCGTAATTTGATTGATTTATTTCTTCCTTTTCTACACGCGGAGGAAGAGGGCACTAGTTTCGAAGAAAATAAAAACAGGTTTACTCCACCCCTTTTAACCTTTCAAAAAAGATTAACTAATCTAAAGAAAAACAAAAAAGGAATTCCATTGAATTGTATTTTTATTGATCAATTAGAATTGCCTTCTAGAACGTATAATTGTCTCAAAAGGGCCAATATACATACACTATTGGACCTTTTGAGTAAGACTGAAGAAGATCTTATGAGAATTGACAGTTTTCGTATGGAAGATGGAAAACAGATATGGGACACTCTAGAGAAGCATCTCCCAATCGATTTACCTAAGAATAAGTTCTCGTTTTAAATCCATTGCAATTTTTTCCTCTTCTTCTTTTTCGAGTTAGAATAAAAAGAAAAAAGAAAACAATTTTGCATCTTTGGCACAATCTATATTTTCGCGAAATGGATCATAATAAAATGGATTTTAGGTATCTAGGGAAGATTCACTTGGAAGTAACTATTTCCTAGATACCTATGCACGGTACTTCACGGTTGAATGAATCAACCTGAAAAATCCCTAAAAAAGACCTAAAGTTAAGGATTTTTCAATGGGTAATGTTGCTCCAATACCTAACCAAAGAGCTACTGCAGTACCGATTAAAAAAACGGTCGTAGCTACTGGGCGACGAAATGGATTTTGGAATTTATTGACATTCTCTAGAAAGGGTACTGTCAATAAGCCCGTTGGCACAGAAACCATTAAGAGAACGCCCAATAACTTATTGGGTACTGTACGGAGTATTTGAAAGACGGGAAAGAAGTACCACTCGGGTAATATTTCCAGAGGAGTTGCAAACGGATCCGCCGGTTCACCAATCATTGACGGCTCGAGAACCGCTAAACCTACATTACATGCAATAGTACCTAGAATTACTACTGGAAAAATATATAAAAGATCGTTGGGCCAGGCGGGTTCCCCGTAATAATTATGTCCCATCCCTTTAGCTAATTTTGCTCTTAATACAGGATCATTTAAGTCAGGTTTCTTTGTTATTGGGATAGGTGAATTCTTTAGGATCCATCCCCCAAAGGAACCGGACATGAGAATTTTTCATCATCCGGCTCGAGCAAGAATGAAAGAAAAAAGACCGTGGAAGATCCATAATAGAATAAGGTATATAATGACTCAATGACTCTAGGTAAGAAAAGCTTTATCAGATTCTCTTTTCCGAAGTTGCACCTACAACTACTTATTTTATTGAAAAGAATCTTATTCTTATGGGTAAATGCTCAATATCCAAGTTGGCTTGCAAATTTGATCATGATCAATTGCTTTGTGGATTGTCTCATGTCTCTTGATTAGTTGGTGTTTATCCCCTCAATATCGCAAGTTTCTTACGTCCAAACAAAGTATTTACTTGTTACTAATAAAAAATCAAAAAGTCTAGCCTACGTTCTTCTTTAGATACCTTCTTTTACTCCGATAGTATTGCGGATCGCAATCGATGCAAAGAAAATGAATGCATTTCCATACTATAATAAAAAAAGTAAGTGTAATAAATAGAGAATTGGATCATGTCACATGACTTATTCTATTTCTACTCTATGGGATCTTACGGAGCCTGTTCATGGATGACATGGTTGGGGTATGATCATAGAAAATATTCTCCTCAAGTGAACCAGCCTATCCTTCCTAGATAGGGGACTTACGTGTTGATTGGATGCGGAGACACCTTTGGTTGTGAATTCTAATGTGGCAGATCCAATTCTTTATCTGCATGGCCAAATCAATAATTCAAGTCACACACTCCCATAATCCGCCTTATTTTCTTTCATAAAATGAACTTCAACTATTTGTATCAAAATACTTCGGAGTTGAAGAAAAGTATCCAAATGACATGTCTTATTTTACAATAACCCATGTTTGTAGCAATGAAATACCACAACCTACCCGATATGATATATGAAAATTAGAATTATCTTTCTCTATGATATGGCTTCCCTATAAAGGACCCGAAATACCTTGCTTACGTATCATTGGAAAGTGCATTAACATAAATACGGCAGTAAGCAGAGGCAGTACAAAGGTATGTAAACTATAAAAACGAGTCAAAGTGGATTGGCCCACACTAGCACTTCCACGTAATAACTCCACTAAAGGCGATCCTATTACCGGAATCGCTTCAGGTACACCTGTCACAATTTTGACTGCCCAATAACCAATTTGATCCCAAGGCAAAGAATAACCAGTTACACCAAACGATGCAGTCAATACACCCAAAACCACACCTGTCACCCAAGTTAATTCGCGGGGTTTTTTAAATCCACCTGTGAGATACACACGAAATACGTGCAGGATCATCATTAGAACCATCATACTTGCTGACCATCGATGAACTGATCGGATTAACCAACCAAAGTTGGCCTCGGTCATTATGTATTGAACCGAGGAAAAAGCCTCTGTAACGGTTGGGCGGTAGTAAAAAGTCATAGCAAAACCGGTAGCGACTTGTACTAGAAAACAAGTAAGTGTAATTCCCCCTAAACAATAAAATATGTTGACATGAGGAGGAACATATTTACTAGTTATATCATCCGCAATTGCCTGAATCTCAAGACGTTCCTCAAACCAATCATATACTTTATTGAGATAGGTAACTAACCCGAGTCCCCCTCCGAGAACCGTATATGAAAATTTCATCTCGTACGGCTCAAGCAGAAACACACAAATTTTCAACGGATATTAGAAAAAAAAAAAGGTTCAAAACTTCATCAGCCACTGGATTGGGTCGATTTGCCTTGAAGATATGAAATAAGAAAAATCCAGAACTTATTCTTTGTGATGATAATGCCAAAAAATCTCAAGTTGGCTCATCTGTCTTTCTTTCTTTCCCTTATGTTGGTCATTAGAGGCTTCTTGACTTTTCTCTTCCCTATTTTGGATTTCTTTTTTTTTTTTTTTGCGTAATGCAGATTTACTCTTGTTTTACTAGTAAATAAATAAAGCAAAAATTCTAGTAGTTTTCTGATAGAAATTATCTTGTTGCGATCCTATGAATCAGTTCAATTAAAACCTTAGATTCATACTAGAGCCACGATGATTGAGTCTCAAGCTAACCAAAAGGCAAGGGTTCTTCGAATAAGAACCGCTTGATGATCATTTATTGAATCCGTGTAATAACTCGACAAAATCGAGAGAAAAAAAAGTTGTCTTTTGGGCAAACAAAATTGGAAGGAAGAAAATTTCTTTTTTTATTAAAAACTACTTGAATTTTTTTCAGTCTGGTTGCGAGGTCTGAATAGTGAGTATGAATCATAGTTCCATTTTTTTTCTTGATCCACTCTATCTATTTCGTGTTCCAGATACTAGAATAAAAAATATCCGACGAATTAGAATCATCTTGATAGAGATAACAGGCCCTTTCTATGTATTATCAATAGGATCCATTCTAACAAGTCACACACTCATATTCCAGAGATACCAAAACAAAAAAATTCCACGGTCGAACTACCAGAATGTCTAGAAATGTATAGCTTAAAGTAGAAAGGCTTTTTTGGATGGAAAAACAATGACTTCGTAGTTTTAGTTAGTAGAAACCTAATTCATTAAAATTCCGTCCAGTAAAACAGAAGAATTATAAATTTCTAAAATGATAGATAGGAATATCGCGAATAAAGCCATTGCGACCCCCATAAAAGGAGTAGTCCCCCAACCCGGAGCTACTTTCCCATATTCCGAATTCAAGGGTTTCAATAAACTACCTACGCGAGTTCGTCTTGGCCCAGGTCTAGAACTATCTTCAACGGTTTGTGTAGCCATAAATTCTATTTAATCATTGGTGTTGACTTTGTATACTATTCCGTTGTAGTTGTAAATACAAGATCTTTTCGTAGATCCATTGTAATCTTGAAATTCTATAAAAATGGAAACAGCAACTTTAGTCGCCATCTCCATATCTGGTTTACTTGTAAGCTTTACTGGGTATGCCTTATATACCGCGTTTGGGCAACCCTCTCAACAATTAAGAGATCCATTCGAAGAACACGGGGACTAATTGAAGTAAGAAGTCTCCCCATCTGGGAGACTTCTTACTTCAATGAAATTATTTCATTTTTTTAGTCGGAACCTTAGGTGGTTCTCGGAAGAAGATAGCGAAAAAAATTATCCCTAAAGTCGAAACTAAAAGGAACGTATAAACCAATGCTTCCATAGATTCGATCGTGGTTTATTTACAATTATAACTTCCACACCTATTCATTTGTCATTTGGGATCTTTTCCCATATAAAGATAAAGAAAGAAAAAGAGTCAAAGAAAGGATGGGAGATGTTTCCCATGTCAAATCAAAAAAGAGAGATGAAAGATACCATAGCAATGTGGTATCAGACTGCTTGTCTCCTTGTAGTTGGATCTCCAACTTTTTGGAATGTTCCAAATTCCACTTGAGCATCCAAGTCTGGATCAATACCAGCAAAAACATCTCGGAACAAGGTTCTAGCGCCATGCCAAATGTGTCCGAAAAAGAAGAGCAAAGCAAAGGTAGCATGACCAAAAGTGAACCAACCCCTTGGACTGCTGCGAAAAACACCATCCGATTTCAAAGTAGCCCGATCTAATTCAAAAATTTCCCCTAATTGGGAACGCCTCGCATATTTTTTTACAGTAGCAGGATCAGAATAACTTACTCCATTAAGTTCGCCACCATAGAACTCCACCGTTACACCTACTTGTTCAACACTATATTTGGATTCTGCTCTTCTAAAAGGAACGTCCGCTCTCACAATTCCCTCTTCATCTACCAAAACAACCGGAAATGTTTCAAAAAAAGTAGGCATACGGCGTACAAAAAGCTCGCGTCCTTCTTTATCTCTAAAGACGGGATGTCCTAACCATCCAACAGCTATTCCATCCCCGTTGTCCATTGAGCCTGCTCTGAATAATCCCCCCTTTGCCGGATTATTACCAATATAATCATAAAAGGCTAATTTTTCGGGAATTTTAGACCAAGCTTCTGATAAACTAAGATTTTCGGCTAACCCATCGCTAACTCTTCGATATATTTCTTGCTGAAAGTATCCCTGATCCCACTGATAACGAGTAGGCCCAAATAATTCGATTGGGGTAGTTGCTGACCCATACCACATAGTTCCGGCAACTACGAAAGCTGCAAAAAAAACAGCAGCGATACTACTGGAAAGTACAGTTTCAATATTGCCCATACGTAATCCTTTGTATAGACGTTGAGGCGGACGGACACTAAGATGGAATAGGCCCGCTAATATGCCCAATGTACCCGCAGCAATATGATGAGAAGCTATTCCCCCCGGAACAAAAGGATCAAAACCTTCTACACCCCACGCTGGATTTACAGCTTGTACTTTTCCAGTTAGTCCATAAGGATCGGACACCCATATCCCAGGACCATACAAACCCGTTACATGAAATGCGCCAAAGCCAAAGCAAGCCACCCCTGCAAGAAATAAATGAATTCCAAAGATCTTGGGCAAATCCAAAGAGGGTTTTCCTGTCCGCTCATCACAGAATATTTCTAGGTCCCAATATACCCAATGCCAGATAGCTGCCAAGAAACACAAGCCAGAAAACACAATATGCGCACCTGCCACACCTTCATAACTCCAAATACCCGGATTCGTTACAGTTCCTCCTGAAATACTCCAACCACCCCACGAATTGGTTATTCCTAAACGAGTCATGAAGGGAATTACGAACATACCTTGTCTCCACATTGGATCCAGAACAGGATCAGAGGGATCAAAAACCGCTAATTCATATAAAGCCATCGAGCCGGCCCAACCAGAAACTAAAGCTGTGTGCATTATATGCACCGAAAGCAATCGACCCGGATCATTCAATACAACAGTATGAACACGATACCAAGGCAAACCCATGGAAATACCCCTTTAGCAAAGAAAAATAGACACGATGTCGCTTTATTTTATCGCATTGGAAAAGACTATCTATATCCTATGTACCTAACCCCTCTAGGGGATTCTGTGTCAGAAAGCGTGAATATTTATTTCATTCCATTAAAAATAAGAAGCCAATTCTGTTCGTAAGAAGAAAGAGAAGCAGATCTATTCTATACTCGATAAGTGCCAATATGCAATGGGTAGCTTGGCCTATTTGGAAAAAACGAAGAATAGATCCCTATCCCTCTTTGTTTATCATTCCAATCACCGATTCCTTTTTCTTTATTCAATCTGTCTTACCTTCCTTATATGTATTATTTCAATCTACGTATTAATAGAATCTATAGTATTCATATAGAATAAGAAAAAAAAAAATAAAGACAATAAACTGCGGATTCTTTCTTTCTCTTCCATTCTTACGTTTCCATATTAAAGTGTAGTTTTCTTACTTAAATTTAATAATATTAATCTAATATGCCCATTGGTGTTCCAAAAGTACCTTACCGGATTCCCGGAGATGAAGAAGCGACTTGGGTTGACTTATACAATGTTATGTATCGAGAAAGGACACTTTTTTTAGGTCAAGAGATTCGTTGCGAGGTCACGAATCATATTACAGGTCTCATGGTATATCTCAGTATAGAAGATGGAATTAGCGATATTTTTTTGTTTATAAACTCCCCAGGCGGGTGGCTAATCTCAGGAATGGCGATTTTTGATACGATGCAAACGGTGACACCAGATATATATACAATATGCCTCGGAATGGCTGCGTCCATGGCATCCTTCATTCTGCTTGGAGGCGAACCCACCAAGCGTATAGCATTCCCTCACGCGAGGATTATGCTTCACCAACCTGCTAGTGCTTATTATCGGGCAAGGACACCAGAATTTTTACTAGAAGTGGAAGAGTTACACAAAGTTCGCGAAATGATCACAAGGGTTTATGCCCTAAGAACAGGCAAGCCTTTTTGGGTTGTATCCGAAGACATGGAAAGGGATGTTTTTATGTCAGCAGACGAAGCCAAAGCTTATGGACTTGTCGATATTGTAGGGGATGAAATGATTGACGAGCACTGCGATACTGATCCAGTGTGGTTTCCAGAAATGTTTAAGGATTGGTAGTGGCCGGATTTCTTGTAAATTTATTTCAAACCTAAATTCAGGTTTTCTGCGATTTAATAGAAAATAGAAATACTTCATGATGATCAATCATCAGGTTAAGATCGATCTAAACCAATCCTTTTTTTTTCTATATACATACGACATGCCAACGGTTAAACAACTTATTAGAAACGCAAGACAGCCAATACGAAATGCTAGAAAATCGCCCGCGCTTAAGGGATGTCCTCAGCGTCGAGGAACATGTGCTAGGGTGTATGTGCGACTCGTTCAGATCATGAGTTCAAACAAATAAGACAATTTTTGAAGTATCCATGATCGGTACCAATGAATAGGATAAAGCTTCTCTATCCTAGATTTCTATGGTATATGGAATTTCTGGTTTCCTTTGGTGCAAATCCAATCATCTAAATTGGAAATTAAGAAGCAATTCCCCCATTGGTAGAAAATGGTTATCCATTAAGCGGAGGAAATAGTAATAAAAAGAAAAAGGCTTATGCTCCTTTATCTTAAAAGAACGGACTAACAGGGTCAGCTACTTAGCCAACTTTCATAATTAAATGCCGTCACTGTATGGATAACTCTTATTGTGAAAAGAGCTATTTACTCTATAATGGATAGGTAGAGCCAAAGAATGTGAACTATACAAGTTCACAATACCTTTTGATGAAATGAAAGAAAGGGCTCCGGTGTATAGAGAGGGCCTCACCGTTTAAAAGGGAACCATAGAAACGATGGAACCCACTATTTTTTTGAGTATCGTTAGAATTTGTTATTTCTATGCGAAATAACTGAAGAGAATAGAATAAAAAATCGTGGTTGGGAAGGTTACAGTAGCAAAAGCCATTGGAATTAATATTTTATATATCGGAATAATTCGTTTTGTTATTAATGGGAAAAAGGATGGCTAAAAGAAGAGAAATCATTAGTTATTCATTAAGGTTAATTTGATTCAATGACCAGAGTTCCGCGAGGATATATAGCTCGGAGACGACGAACAAAAATGCGTTCATTTGCCTCAAACTTTAGAGGGGCTCATTTAAGACTTAATCGAATGATTACTCAACAAGTAAGAAGAGCTTTTGTTTCCTCTCATCGAGATAGAGGCAGGCAAAAGAGGGATTTTCGTCGTTTGTGGATCACTCGGATAAACGCAGCAACGCGGATATATAAAGTATTCGATAGTTATAGTAAATTAATACACAATCTGTACAAGAAGGAATTGATTCTTAATCGTAAAATGCTTGCACAAGTAGCTGTATCAAATCCAAATAATCTTTACACGATTTCCAATAAAATAAAGATCCTCAATTAAATGGATAAAAAAGTAATATACAGGAATAATTAAAACCGAATTCCCGGAGAGGGAACTCCGGGAAGATACAATAAATTAAGATTAAGTGGTAGGAATCAACGAGCATGTTGCAATAAATAAAAAAACTATTTATTCTTCCCCATTTTTCTTTCTTATAACAAACACAAGAATCAAAACTGGATTACTTTCTTTATATAGGTCTGGCCCTTTCGAATAAAACATCAACAATCGGAACTTAAGTTCCGATTGTTGTTTCTTAAATTCTGGTTGGAGTTTCTTAAGTTTCGATTGGAATTGAACTTTTGCGTTAATTGAGGAATATGTCTATTCTTTCTGGGTCTAGGACCAGTAATTATTGAAATTGACTGGGCTTGAAATTGCTTCTCATTCTCATAGTTACGAAATGGTAAGAAAGATAAAATACGAGCCTGTTTTATAGCAAGAGTAATTAATCGTTGTTGTTTCAAGGTTAATCTATTTATTCGTCTCGATAATATTTTTCCTTGTTCACTAATAAATCGATTAATTAAACTCATGTTTCTATAATCAATTCGATCCCCCGGGCCAATCCGAGGACGCCTACGAAAAGGTTGTTTGGATTTACGAAAAGTTTGCTTGGATTTACGAAAAGTTTGCTTGGATTTATGAAAAGTTTGCTTGGATTTATGAAAAGTTTGCTTAGATTTATGAAAAGGTTGTTTAGATGTATACATGATTTATTCTTTATTTTAAAATTGGAAAAAAAAAATGGATTTCTTTATTTTATGAATTTTGGATCCAGAAGAAGTAGTCTTTCTTTGGTCCATATATTATTTGATTCATATTATTATTTGATTCATATATAGTATATGAATACCCTCTATACATATGAAATAATATCTACCTGAAATCAAATGAATTGATTTGTATTTTGTATTCTATCTATGTTCTATATATTAAATCTGTTCTTTGGAAAGATCGAACACACGATGCTCCTATTTTTTTATTTCGTCATGAGTCGTATGCTTGCGACAATAACGACAAAATTTTTTTAATTCTAATTGTCCGGGTGTATTGTGGCGATTCTTTTGAGTACTATATCTAGAAATCCCCGTCGATTCCTCATTGGCACCTTTTCGAACACAACTGATACATTCCAAAATAACTCTGATTCTAACACCTTTCCCCTTGGCCATGAACCTCCTTTCTTTTTTGGATTGACTTAACTTAATTCTTCTACTTATTCTGTTATTCTTCTATTTTGAATCCCAAGAAGAAGAATAAAATCCATTCGAATAAAAAATTTTTAAAATTCTTAAATTAAGTAATAAAAAATAGAGAAATAATTAAAGAATACAATCCTTGTCGAATTAGCAAGGATTTTGCTTCGAAATCCTTTCATTTAAGTAGCCAGCCCAGCCTCTTTCTATGCTCTGATTTCTGAGGCCTGACTTAGCTTGGATACCGCTTTTGATTGAATTTCTGTTTTCCAAAATGGGATTTGCCGAATTTTTCATGACTCTGAGGTTCAACCCAATCCATCTTTTCTTTCTTTTTCCTTCCTATACTAAAAAAAAAAGGATTGAAAAAGGGAAAATTTGCGTCATGTCACGAAGAATTCCTCGCATAGCAATAACTAGAATTAAAAAAAAGGGAATGACAAAGCATCTGGGAATAAACGATTAATTTCTATCAATAAACCTGCTAAAGCCCCAAACCATAGAGTACTTAGCACGGGCGCTACAGAGAGATATGTTTTTATATCCCGCATTGAAAATCCTCCTTCCTTATTGGAATACATATATGATCAGATACTCTTGCCCAAGATCATTTGTATTTCTTTTGTTTAGGCGAAATTCCTAACTAAAAAACAAAATCAATATTCTATATATAGAATGAACGAATGAACGGTATAGACGAGATTTTCCTACCCCTAAAAAAGAAAAAGATGACCCCTTCTTCCTATACATTACCAAGGAATAGTAATCTTTCTTTTATAGGTGAAATTAGATAGGATTTTAGATGTATACCATTCCTTGATTATATGAGACCAAAAAGAAGAAATGAAAAGAAGGTTCTATATAGATAGAGAAAGAGAAGAAAATTACGATGTGGAAAACAAGACAGGAATTGTGTACAATGCCATTATACAACAATTTGGAAAAGGGATGTAGCGCAGCTTGGTAGCGCGTTTGTTTTGGGTACAAAATGTCACAGGTTCAAATCCTGTCATCCCTACCTATTACTTCTTTCTTCTTTATGGGCAGTAGCGAGGAGATCAATTAAAGTGGGTATAACTTGAATTTGTGGATACTATACGTACGTGAGACACGTTAGGAGTAGAAAAGGGTTTTCTTTTTGAATGAAAGCGCTCTTAGTTCAGTTCGGTAGAACGCGGGTCTCCAAAACCCGATGTCGTAGGTTCAAATCCTACAGAGCGTGATTCCATCTATCTTATGTCGAAGCAGAGTAAAATAACTTAACAAAACAAAGTTGAATTGCAACTCCAATTTGACCTCCTCTCTGGTCTGGAGGAGGTCAATCAAAAAAGAAATATTACTCAATCAAAGATCCAACTGATCCCCACGTCTGTATTGCAAATACGCAGTCACGAATAATCCCGCTAAAGTAATAGGAATTAGGCCTAAGACGATTCCAAATAGAAAAACTTCAATCATTTCGATTTGTTCGAGGGGATAAAAAAAAAGAGGTACGATCTATCCCTAAATAGTAGTCTAAATTATCCACGAATCTCAATGACCAAGAAAAGAATTGATAATTAGTGTGGAAAAGAGTCGTAGAATACCAGGAATCCAAAAGAAAGATTTTTATTTTCTGACTTATTCATTCAATTCATTTCAAATAAGACGTATCTTGTTCAAGCCAATAAATAGAGCTGGGGTTATAGTTAAAGCAGCCAGTAGAAAACCGAAATAACTAGTTATAGTAAGCATGAAAGGGTTAAATTCCATTTATTTTTTTACTACACTACATATGTTGGTAAAGCACTTACCTAAGTTATGGAAAATTCATAATTCATCGGTTATTTTAGATAATACTAAAAAACAAGATAGAGTGAGATACAGAAGTGTAAAAGAAAATCGATTCATCAGATGGGACATGAGTCTCTAATTCCGAATCAAGAGATTTGTTGTGGAATCTGTCAGTTCTTTAAAGTAATAATATTAAGAACTAGATCATCTAACCCCATTGAAAAATTAAATTGGATTTTCGGGAGAATTTTGGAATATAAGATAAATAAAGAATTGAAACAGTCGAATATTCCCCTATTCCTTCTTATTTTAACTGATTGTATTCCATATGGAATAAGAGGAGAAGAAAAGCATTCCACGACCCCCCGAGCAAGGGGCCCCTTAAAAAAAGGAAAGCTCTTCCTTGAATTTACTTTATTTTTATTCCTTTTTCGAACCCCAACCAAAGTTGATTCGAAGACGAGTCACTTCAATTATCCTTTTAAGTTCTATCTTCTGTCTTTCCCTATTTCATCTCGTAAAGTTCCACGCTTGCAGTTTAGTCAAGAAAGTTAGACCTAATCCAACAAACAAGGCAAGGATTGATTACGAATCTTGATTCTTCAAAGAATGTTTTCTTTCTCTCATAACAGATTATCCACTATTCGATTTTCTATTTATTAGATATTATATTATGCTAACCAATTAAATTCCTTAAAGGGAAAGGTTGGATTCGAAGAAAACTTTTAACTAAAAAGGGATAGATTTCGCATATACTTGTCCTTATATTGTGTCAGTATGAGAATATCTTTCCTAAATTATTTATCCAAACCTATTGATCATTAACTTGGATTTTCCCAAGATCTTGGCCGCTATTCCGAATTATTCTACTAATCCGAAGCCAATGAAAATAAGCAGGACCCCCAAAAATTGGGGGTTTTCTATTGATGCCTTGAATAAC